TGTCTTGGGTTGGAACAAATTACTATCATTCGGCCCTGCCGGCGTATTAATCGACATTTTTCACAAATTTTACGAACAGAGGCTCTTATTTTCATATTTGCCGACCCTTAACTTTAATTCGGAATCTACTTCTTGGAAGAAAATAATTTTCTTGAAATTTTGCATCTCGAATCCTATTGAATGTTGAAGTTGAAAAAATACCTAATTTTTTGCATCTTGTTTTTCGCAAAGTCGAGAAATTATACGTCCTTTCGTTGAATCATAAGGACTTACTTCAATTTTGGCGTGATCCCCTGGTAGGATCCCTAAGCCGTATCTTTCCCGAACTATAACCAAGAACTCGATTATTTTATGTTTTTCATTTTAATGAAAATCTCTTTTATTCTGTACCATATACAAACAATATATGTCGTTTTCAAAGATGAGGTCGTAGATGAGACACGATATTAGACAACCTGCCCCCCTTCTCTTCTTTGTCACAAATAGAAAGTTGCGAATTTCATTTGGATATTAGAAGCATTACCATATATAACACAAACTTTCTCCGCCGATTCTTTCTAATCGAGCTTCTCGGTCTGTCATTATCCCTCGAGAAGTAGAAAGGATTACAATCCCCATCCCGCCTAAAATTCTAGGAATTCGTTGATAGTTCGAATAGATTCGTAGGCCAGGTCGACTGATCCGTTTTAAATTTAAAATTTTTCTATTTCTTTTCCAATTCCTTCGTAGAGTTAAAACCAAAAAAGATTTGTTGTTTTCTCGATGTTTTCTTACGTTTTCGAGAAAACCTTCTCGTACAAGTATTTTAGCAATACTTTCACTGATAGTAGTAAATGCTATTCGAACCACTCTTTTTCTAGCCATCTCAGCATTTCGTATAGAGGTTAGCAGGTCAGCAATAGTATCCTTCCCCATAATGAATTAAAGGTATTAATGCCTCCAAATTTTGATATAATCAACATGTTTTTCTTGTTTATGACTATGAATTTTGAAGGGTATATGCGTGAAACACAATCCACTAACTGACTCTTAATCTATTTCTTTCAAATAGCTTACTATAACCATATTTTGGAACTATATTATGGTCTCATTTTATAATACTTCGGGAGCTAATGAAATTATTTTCGTAAAATTGAACTGTTTCAATTCCTCTGCAATGGCACCAAAAACTCGACTTCCTTTTGGATTTCCCGCTTGATCAATGACAACTGCAGCATTGTCATCATATCGTATTATCATACCGTCGTCGCGTTTGAGTTCTTTACAAGTACGTACAATTACAGCTCTGACCACTTCTGATCTTTCTAGCGACATTTCTGGAACTGCCTCTTTGATCACAGCAATAATAACGTCACCAATATGAGCATATCGACGATTGCTGGCTCCTATGATGCGAATACACAGCAATTTTCGAGCCCCGCTGTTATCCGCTACATTCAAATAGGTCTGAGGTTGAATCATATCATTTTTGATTTGTTCTTTAAAATGCAAAGTAAAGGGCGAAGAAAAAATATTGTTTGTCCAAAAAACGAAACCTGTACCTGCGATTGTTTTTTTATCCACACAACTTATTTCTTTTGTCAAAATTTTATCTCGAAAGAATGAATTGAGTTCGTATAGGCATTTTGGACGCTGCTATTGAAATAGCCTTTCTGGCTATATTTTGTGTTACTCCGCTGATTTCATAAAGTATTCGACCTCGTTTAACAACAGCTACCCAATATTTAGGATCTCCTTTACCCGAACCCATACGTGTTTCTGCGGCTCTTATTGTAACCGGTTTGTCTGGAAATATGCGTACCCATATCTTTCCGCCGCGGCGTGCATTTCGTGTCATTGCCCGCCGACCTGCTTCTATTTGTCGAGATGTGATCCAAGCAGGTTCAAGTGCCTGAAGAGCATATTTACCGAAACAAATATGATTACCTCGATAAGAGATTCCCTTCATTCTTCCTCTCTGTTGTTTACGGAATCTGGTTCTTTTGGGGTTATAGTTGATGGTTGGTTTTCAATTCCATCTCTACTACAGAACCGGACGTGAGAGTTTCTTCTCATCCGGCTCCTCGCGAATAAAGGTATTCAAAAATATTGAATTTTAATGAACTTCAGATAGAATATAATTTAAATTAAGATATACATGTAGTTAATAAGTATAAGTAATACACCGAAGTATGGATTTCATTTAATCCATGTTTATATAGATAGCTAACAAAAAAAATAACTATTTATAAGAACTCTTAATAGTTAGTGTAAATTTTTTTATATGGTTATAGAGAATCTTTCTTTTGTTTTTTATCCTTTAATTGAACCGAACCATATTCTCGTATTTAATTGGCTCAAATTTAGAAATCCAAGAAAATAAAGTTTTCGCGGGCGAATATTTACTCTTTCAATTCAACTTCTATTCGGTTGGAGAAATAGTTCATAACTTTTTCGAATAGATGAATTGGTCTCTGGTCCCTTCCGCCATCCAGATCGATGAATCATTAGAATTCATTTT